TGGATGAATATATTCCTAGAATAGACAAATCAAGAGCTGCGAATCAATAAAACTGAGAAGGTTGATTCAACAAAAAAGAATAAAATAAATAAGAAAATTTTATGAAAATAAAATCTTATTCATATTAAAAAGGCTCCATTGTAGAATTTAGACCTAACCATAAATCGAAAAGCGATGGGAACGATGGAACCTGTGAATACCTAAGATTATATTAAATTTCATAATCTTACTGATTCATTAGATGGGATGGCGGACGGAACTAAGAATTCATTCTTTTTTGAGGAGTTGTGGACTAACCCAACATTACATCTTCAATTTATAATGAAAGAGTAAATATTCGCCCGCGAAAATGTGGATGAAAATGTGGATTTTTTTGAATTTAGAAATTTTTGCCAATAGGATAATAAAAAAAAAGACAAATATGGATTCGTTAGAACCTTATATCAAAACAACATTATCTCGTTAGATATGGATAGCAAAAAGGGTCTATAAGAATCCATATTTCGTTCTATATCAAAGCAAGATATACAAAGAAATGTCAAAAAATCCCGCGATTGTATTCTATTTTAAATTTAATTTAATATTGTAATTGAAAATTAAATTTTTTTGGTTAAATATTTGTGAATCGATTTATTCGCGAGGAGCCGTATGAGGTGAAAATCTCATGTACGGTTCTGTAATAGAGATGGAATTGAGAAATAACCATCAACTATAACCCCAAAAGAACCAGATTCCGTAAACAACATCGAGGAAGAATGAAAGGAAAAGCCTATCGAGGTAATAAAATTTCCTTTGGAAAATATGCTCTTCAGGCACTTGAGCCCGCTTGGATCACATCTAGACAAATAGAAGCAGGGCGGCGGGCAATGTCACGAAATGTTCGCCGAGGTGGGCAAATATGGGTACGCATATTTCCAGACAAACCTGTTACAGTAAGACCTACCGAAACGCGTATGGGTTCGGGAAAAGGATCTCCCGAATATTGGGTAGCTGTCGTTAAACCCGGCAAAATACTTTATGAAATGGGAGGGGTCCCAGAAAATATAGCTAGAAAGGCTATTTCAATAGCGGCATCCAAAATGCCTATACGAACTCAATTCATTCTTTCAGAATAATCATTAGAACGAAATAGGTCTTTAGTATGAAAAAAATGGTAATTATTGGTTTCTTTTTTTTTTGAACACAGAATATTTTTTTTACTTCAACTTTTTGACTGAAAGATAGAAAAAAATGATATGATTCAACCTCAAACCTATTTAAATGTAGCCGATAATAGCGGAGCCCGCGAATTGATGTGTATTCGAATCATAGGAGCTAGTAATCGACGGTATGCTTATATTGGTGACATAGTTGTTGCTGTAATCAAAAAAGCAGTACCAAATTCATCGTTAGAAAGATCTGAAGTGATCAGGGCTGTAATTGTACGTACTTGTAAAGAACTAAAACGTAGTAATGGTATAATAATAAAGTATGATGATAATGCGGCGGTTCTCATTGATAAAGAAGGAAATCCAAAAGGAACTCGAATTTTTTCCGCAATAGCCCGAGAATTGAGACAGTTAAATTTCACTAAAATAGTTTCATTAGCACCCGAGGTATTATAATACGAGATCGTGATATAGATATATTATGGAATGAATAGGAATGAAATCTATCTATATATTGAATTGAATATATAGATAGATAGATTCAAAATAAACATTCGAATTCAGAATTCGATTTGTATAAAGTATAAAAAAAATCGAATTCAGAATTCGATATAAGATTCTCTATATAGTTTATAATAGGTCATTCATTCATTTTCTTTCTATCTTTTTTTAGTTTTATTCTATAATTATAGATTTACATTATACTGATTATACTAATGAGAATAATATTGAGAATAATATTTTCTATCGATATATATTATATAGATAGAGTATTCTTATATTCTCCTATTCAATATTAGATATTTTATTGAATCAAAAAATAAAAAAACAAAAAACAGGAGCACGTTTATTATATCGAAAGTAAGGAGCAAGAATCTATCGTGGGTAAAGATACTATCGCTGATATGCTAACCTTGATACGCAATGCTGACATGAATAGAAAAAGAACGGTTCAAATACCACTTACTAATATCACCGAAAACATTGTGAAAATACTTTTACGAGAGGGTTTTGTTGAAAACGTTAGAAAACATCGAGAAAGCCACAAAGACTTTTTAGTTTTAACTCTACGGTATAGAAGAAATAGGAAAGAATCGTATAAAACTTTTTTAAATTTAAAAAGGATCAGTACACCTGGTCTACGAATCTATTCTAACTATCAACAAATTCCGAGAGTTTTAGGAGGAATGGGGATTGTAATTCTTTCTACTTCTAGGGGTATAATGACAGATCGCGAGGCTCGATTAGAAAGAATCGGCGGCGAAGTTTTATGTTATATATGGTAATGGTAAATTTGCCGAGATCCGATTTCTATGAAAAAATTATATACATTATTGTAAATGGAGTAGAGAAAAAATGGATCTCTACTATCTACTCCGGATACCTTAGTGAATGTGTGAAGAGGATTTAACTAGAATAGAAATAAAAATTCATGAAGATTCAATTACTGAATCACTTCTGAGGGTATGTTTCAGGTTGCTTTAGAGAAAGAGAATTTAAATAAGATTCTAGGCTATGTTTACAAAAAAATTGGACGTACTTAATGTATACGACCGGTAAAGGAGAAAAAGGAAGTATAAGTCACTTAATTTCATTTTTTAACTTTAACATGTTTTTTAGGAGGCACAATTATAAGTTAAAAATGTAAGGAAAACCTATTTTCTTCCAATATATAGATTTGGCATTACATTTTAGTTAAGGAGTTCAATTCAAAATATGAAAGTAGGAGCCTCTGTTCGTAAAATTTGTGAAAAATGTCGATTGATCCGCAGGCGAGGTCGAATTATAGTAATTTGTTCGAACCCAAAACATAAACAAAGACAAGGATAATATTTTAACAAAAAAAAAAGGGCTTTCTATTAACTATTAAAAAGAAAGTACCGAATGTACAAATAAAAAAAATGATATTCAAATTCAAATAAAAAATATTATTAATATTCCATTTTCTTAAATAGTAAACAAAAAAATCTAAAACTTTAGATTCTATATTAGAATTTAGTTGATAGTTAGAAGTATTCTAATTATTGCTTGATTTCAAAAATTGTATTCTATATTAATCGAATTATAGAATACAATAGAATAACTAGTTAGACAATAGTAAAGAATTCTTTTTTGATAGGAAATGGATATATCCATATATTTCAGACTTATATTGTTAAAAATAATAAAAATGGCAAAATCTATACCAAAAATTGGTTCACGTAAAAATGGACGTATTGGTTCGCGTAAACATCCTGATAAAATACCAAAGGGAATTATTTATGTTCAAGCTAGTTTCAACAATACCATTGTGACTGTTACAGATGTACGAGGTCGGGTGATTTCTTGGTCCTCTGCCGGTTCGTGTGGATTCAAGGGTACACGAAGGGGGACACCATTTGCCGCTCAAACCACAGCAGCAAATGCTATTCAAACAGTAATAGATCGAGGCATGCAACGAGCAGGAGTTATAATAAAAGGTCCCGGTCTAGGAAGAGATGCGGCATTAAGAGCTATTCGTAGAAGTGGTATACTATTAGGATTTATACGGGATGTAACCCCTATGCCACATAATGGATGTAGGGCTCCTAAAAAAAGACGTGTGTAAAACGAAAAATAAACATTAAAGAAAGAGATTTCAAGAGAAATAAACAATTAAATCAAGAGTTTCATAAAAAGATATTACTATGATTCGAGAAAAAGTTAAAGTATCTACTCGGACACTACAATGGAAGTGTGTTGAATCAAGGGTAGACAGTAAGCGTCTGTATTATGGACGCTTTATTCTGTCTCCACTTAGGAAAGGTCAAGCAGATACAATAGGCATTGCAATGCGAAGAATTTTGCTCGGAGAAATAGAGGGAACATGTATCACACGTGCAAAATCTGAGAAAATACCACATGAATATTCTACCATAGTAGGTATTCAAGAATCAATACATGAAATTTTAATGAATTTGAAAGAAATTGTATTGAAAAGTAATCTGTATGGAACTCGGGACGCATCTATTTGTTTCAAAGGTCCTGGATATGTAACTGCTCAAGACATCATTTTACCACCTTCGGTGGAAATCGTTGATAATACACAACATATAGCTAACCTAACACAACCTATTAATTTGTGTATTGAATTACAAATTGAGAGGAAGCGTGGATATCGTATAAAAACACTAAACAACATTGAAGATGGAAGTTATACTATAGATGCAGTATTTATGCCTGTTAGAAATGCAAATCATAGTATTCATTCTTATGTGAATGGTAATGAGAAACAAGAGATACTCTTTCTCGAAATATGGACAAATGGAAGTTTAACTCCTAAAGAAGCACTTTATGAAGCCTCCCGGAATTTGATTGATTTATTTATTCCTTTTTTACATGCAGAAGAAGAAAACTTAAATTTTGAAAACAATCAACACAAAGTTACTTTACCCCTTTTTACTTTTCATGATAGATTGCTTAAGGATAAACTAAGGAAAAAGAAAAAAGAAATTGCATTGAAATCCATTTTTATTGACCAATTAGAATTGTCTCCGAGGATCTATAATTGTCTTAAAAAGTCCAATATACATACATTATTGGAACTTTTGAATAAGAGTCAAGAAGACCTTATGAAAATTGAACATTTTCGCGTAGAAGATGTAAAAAATATATTAAACATTTTACAAATCGAAAAGCTTTTTGCATAAATTTGAAATCCATTGGATTTTTTTTCATCATTTATTTTTCTAAAAATTAGCACAAATCTATATATTCAGAATAGGTCTAAAATGAAATAGATGTATCTAGGGATTAGTCATTTCAAAGTGAATTCTCCCTAGATACACAATACACATGTCATGATATTTTATTTCACAATTGAATCAATTTAAA